AAAAGGATCTCTTGTTTTTCATTTCCATTTCCATAAGAATGAATACTATGATTCGCGTTTCGAACAGGCATGAATATAGCATCTATAGGATAACTTCCGTCTTGAAAGTTATTTGGTGTTTTTATATTATATCCTCGATTCCTTTCAATTTGTAATCCAATACAAAAATCAGTTGGTTCCGTTAGGTTAGCTATATGCTGCGTATTATCAACGATTTCCACAGAAGGTGGTAAGAGGATGTCTTGAGCAGTTACATATCCAGGACCTTTGACACAAATAAGCGCGTCACGAGTTCCATATAGATTACTTCTCAATACAATTTCTTTCAAATTCATTAAAATTTCATGTACTGATTCTTGAATACCTACTATGGTAGAATATTCATGCGGGATTTTCTCAGATTTTGCGCGTGTAATACATGTTCCTTCGATTTCTCCAAGCAAAGCTCTTCGCATCGCAATGCCTATTGTGTCGGCTTGACCTTTCATAAGTGGAGACAGAATAAAGCGTCCATAATAAAGACGCTTACTGTCTGCTCTTGATTCAACACATTTCCACTGTAGTGTCCGAGTAGATACTTTTAATTTCTCTCGAACCATAGTAATATTATTTGTCAGATTTTTGAGTCATTTATTTCTCTTGAAATCTCTTCAATGTTTATTTCTACACTCGCCTTTTTTTAGGGGGTCTGCAGCCATTATGTGGCATAGGGGTTACATCCCTTACGAAACTTAAAAGTATACCACTTCGACGAATAGCGCGTAATGCTGCATCTCTTCCGAGACCCGGACCTTTTATCATGACTTCTGCTCGTTGCATACCTTGATCTGTTACTGCTCGAATAGCATTTCCTACTGCGGTTTGAGCAGCAAAAGGTGTCCCTCTTCTTGTACCCCTGAATCCACAAGTACCGGCGGAGGACCAAGAAATAACCCGACCCCGTACATCTGTAACTGTCACAATGGTGTTGTTGAAACTTGCTTGAACATGAATAACGCCCTTTGGTATTCGCCGTGCACTTTTACGTGAACCCACACGTCCAGTCCTACGTGAACCGCTTCTTGGTATAGATTTTGCCATATTTTATCATTTCCGAAATATAAGTCAGAGATATATGGATATATCCATTTCATGTCAAAACGGATCTTTTATTTTGATTTGTTCATCGGTTCCTTTAGAGAGTCCCTTTTCGAAAGATTATCCTTGTCTTTGTTTATGTCTCGGGTTGGAACAAATTACTATAATGCGTCCCCTTCTACGGATCAGTCGGCATTTTTCACAAATTTTACGAACGGAGGCTCTTATTTTCATAATTGTTATTCCTTAACTGAATTTCGAATCTACTTTACTGATTGGAAGAAAATAAGTTTCTTGAGATTTTTGAACCGTGAATTGTATCCTCATGAAAGGAATCTTGAAAAACCACCGAACCATTCGAATCTTTGTTAACGACTTACTTAAATTTTGATTCTATCTCCTGGTAGTATATGTATAAAAGAGTGTCGGATCCTTCCTGAAACAGAACTTAGAATCTGACTTCATTATTTAAACGAACCCCGAACATACCATTGTGAAGTGATTCAGTAATTAAACCTTCATGAATCCAATTTTCTTCTTTTATTCCAGACAAACCCTCCTTGAAGTATCAACTAATGTAGGAAGGCGTGATATTAGATAACTTGGCTTTTTTATTCGTTTTTTTCACAAACAGGAAGTTACAGATACAATTCGGATAGCAGAAAATTTACCATATATAGCACAAAATTTCTCCGCCGATTCCTTCTAGCCGAGCTGCTCGGTCTGTCATTATACCCCGAGAAGTAGAGAGGATTACAATCCCCATCCCGTCTAAAATTCTAGGAATTCGTTGATAGTTAGAATAGATTCGGAGACCCGGTCGACTTATTCGTTTTAAATTTAAAAGAGTTCTATATGGTCCTTTCCTATTCCTTCTATGTCGTAGGGTTAAAACCAAAAAATATTTGTTCTTTTCTACAAGTTTCCTTACGTTTTCGAGAAAACCCTCTTGTAAAAGTATTTTAACAACGTTTTGGGTCATGTTAGTAGATGCTATTCGAACCGTTCCCTTTCGATCCATGTCAGCATTTCGTATAGAAGTTATTATGTCAGCAATAGTGTCCTTACCCATGATAAACTAAAATTATTGTTGCTTCCGAATTTGGATATAATCAGCATGTTCTTTTTTTTTTCTTTTTTTATAAAAATTATTAAAGAAAATTCTTAAAAGTATATGCGTGAGACATAATCCACTAATTTATCTATTTTATTTAAATACTATCACTATCTCACGGTCTCATATTATAATACCTCGGGTGCTAATGAAACTATTTTAGTAAAATTTAACTGTCTCAATTCCCGGGCGATCGCGCCAAAAACTCGGGTTCCTTTTGGATTTCCTTCTTGATCAATGACAACTGCAGCATTGTCATCATATCGTATTATTATACCGTTATCGCGTTTGAGTTCTTTACAAGTACGTACAATTACAGCTCTGATCACTTCTGATCTTTCTAGAGGCGTATTTGGTACTGCTTCTTTTATCACAGCAACAATAACATCACCAATATGAGCATATCGGCGATTACTAGCTCCTATTATTCGAATACACATCAATTCTCGTGCCCCGCTATTGTCTGCTACATTCAAATGGGTTTGAGGTTGAATCATATCATTTTTTTTTATCCGTTTTTTTAATGTAAAATAAACCAAAGGGCGAAGTAAAAAAAAAAAAAAAGAAAGAAAACCCTGCAATTGTTTTTTTTATACACAAAACTTCTTTCCTTTTGTTCTACATTTCTATCCAGAAATAATGAATTGAGTTCTTATAGGCATTTTTGACGCCGCTATTGAAATAGCCTTTCGAGCTATATTTTCGGCTACTCCACCCATTTCATAAACTATTCTACCCGGTTTAACAACAGCTACCCAATATTCTGGGGATCCTTTCCCTGAACCCATACGGGTTTCCGTGGGTCTTACTGTAACTGGTTTGTCTGGAAATATACGTACCCATATTTTTCCGCCACGGCGTACATTTCGTGTCATTGCTCGGCGCCCTGCTTCGATTTGTCTAGATGTAATCCAAGCGGGTTCAAGTGCTTGAAGAGCATATCTACCGAAACAAATATGATTACCTCGATAAGATATTCCTTTCATTCTTCCTCTATGTTGTTTACGGAATCTTGTTCTTTTTGGGTTCTAGTTGATGGTTCTTTTTCAATTCCATCTCTACTACAGAACTGGACATGAGAGTTTCTTCTCATCCAGCTCCTCGCGAATGAAACGACTAAAACAGATTTTATCAAGATATACATGTGTTTAATGAATAATATGCCGAATCGTAGGATTCTTTGAAATTGCATCTAATTAATCAATTCGTTAATCTATTCGAAATTTGTCTAGCGTGTTTAGATATTATTTAATTAAACATGTATTCTATTTCTAGATAATGTCAATGTCTTTTTTTATAACGTTATCGTTATAAAAAAATCTTTCTTTTGTTTTTCCTTTTATCATATGGGATCGACAAAAATGTATCAATCTAATAAAAAAAAACTTTCGCGGGCGAATATTTACTCTTTCCATATCTATTTCAGTCATTTCCATATCTATTTCAGTTATAGGGTTAGTTCATGACCTCTCAAAATAAAAGAATAAAAGAGGAGGTCCCTGGTTTGTTCCGCCATCCCACCCAATGAATCATTAAGATTCATTTTCAATAGAATCTTCTGCATTCACGGGTTATATCGTTCCCATTGCTTCTCGATTAATGGTTAGGTCTGAATTTTCCGGCGGAGTCCTTTTTTCTTAAGTCAATTTTCTCAGTCTTTATTGGCTCGAGGCTCTTGATTTTTTTGTTCTATAAGCGGATTCATCTAATTATGCATGAATCATTATTGAATTTATGCTTTATTACACTGCGTTTTATGAGATGACTCATCGACCTTACATATTGGAATCATATATCATTGATATTTCCGTTCTCTCTTTCTCTCATCCTTCCACTTATCCGCATACTTTTTTTCTGTTTTGCTTTCCGACTTAGAACTTCACAACTCATAATCCGATTGGTTTTTTTATCTTTATGCAAAAAAAGATTTCAGTTGCTACAACGATATGTCCAATATATTATATCTTTATCTTGACTGGTTCTTTGGATCCAGATAATGCGAAGCAATGAGTTGGTTATTAGTGCTATAGTTATTAGTTCATACTCTGGGCCCCGGTCCGTTTTTTTGAATCCTAGCCTAAAAAAACCAACGAGTCACACACTAAGCATAGCAATTATATAAAATGATCAATCGAATTTTTATTTAACCCTCTAGAATTGCAGAATTGCTCTTTTTTTTGTTTTGCTTGAACATAAAAAGAATAAAAGAAAAGAATAAAAGGGTTTTTCTTTTTTTGTCCATTACTGGGTATAATGTAAAAACACGTAAAGTCTTATTATTCTTCGTCTACAAATATCCAAATTTTGATTCCTAATACCCCGTATATAGTTCGAACTGTATAGGAACAATAATCAATTTTAGCTCCGATGGTTTGTAGAGGAACCCTACCTTCTCTGATCCATTCGACGCGTGCAATTTCTTTTCCGTCGATACGTCCCGCAATTTGTACTTGAATTCCTTTTGTATTCGCCAGCTCGGTTAATTCAATAGCTTTTTTCATTGCTTTGCGAAAAGAAACTCTATTCTTTAATTGGCCAGCTATAAATTCTGCAAGAATATTAGGGTGTCCATAAGGATTTGCAATTCGTGTAATAGCAATGTTTAGTTTTCGGTTCGCACAATGAAGTTCTTTTTGTACATTCATCTGCAATTCTTCGACTCTCCGCGGTCTATTTTCTATTAAGAATTTTGGGAATCCTATATAAATTATGACTTGAATTAGATCGATTCTTTTTTGAATCTCTATCCGTGCAATTCCCTCAACGCCAACACCGGAGGATATTCTCATATTTTTTTGTACATAATTCT